AGGCAATTCTAATTGGTCAATAAAAATGGATTTCAATGCTATTTCTTTTTTATTTTTCCTTAGTTTATTAGCCAATATATCATGAAAAGTCAAAAGGGGTAAAGTAACTTTGTGTTGATTGTTTTCTAAATTTAAGTTTTCTTCTTCCGCATGTAAAAAAGGAATAAATAAATCAATCAAATTCCGGGAGGCTTCATAAAGCGCTTCTTTAGGAGTTAAACTTCCATTTGTCCATATTTCGAGAAAAAGTATCTCTTGTTTTTCATTCCCATTCACATAAGAATGAATACTATGATTTGCATTTCGAACAGGCATGAATACAGCATCTATAGGATAACTTCCGTCTTGAAAGTTATTTAGTGTTTTTATACGATATCCGCGATTCCTCTCGATTTGTAATCCAATACACAAATTAATAGGTTCTGTTAGGTTAGCTATATGTTGTGTATTATCAACGATTTCCACAGAAGGTGGTAAAATGATGTCTTGAGCAGTTACATATCCAGGACCCTTGACACAAATAGACGCATCCCGAGTTCCATACAGATTACTTCTCAATACAATTTCTTTCAAATTCATTAAAATTTCATGTACTGATTCTTGAATACCTACTATGGTAGAATATTCATGTGGTATTTTCTCAGATTTTGCACGTGTGATACATGTTCCCTCTATTTCTCCGAGCAAAACTCTTCGCATCGCAATGCCTATTGTATCGGCTTGGCCTTTCATAAGTGGAGACAGAATAAAGCGTCCATAATAAAGACGCTTACTGTCTACTCTTGATTCAACACACTTCCACTGTAGTGTCCGAGTAGATACTCTCACTTTCTCTCGAACCATAGTAATATATTTTATTTTGATCAAATCCTTGAATTGTTTATTTCTCTTGAAATCTCTTCAATGTTTATTTTTAGTTTTACACACGTCTTTTTTTAGGGGACCTACATCCATTATGTGGCATAGGGGTTACATCTCGTATAAAATTTAATAGTATACCACTTCTACGAATAGCTCTTAATGCCGCATCTCTTCCGAGACCGGGACCTTTTATCATGACTTCTGCTCGTTGCATGCCTTGATCCGCTACTGTTCGAATAGCATTTCCTGCTGCGGTTTGAGCGGCAAATGGTGTCCCCCTTCGTGTACCCTTGAATCCACAAGTACCGGCGGAGGACCAAGAAATCACCCGACCCCGTACATCTGTAACAGTCACAATGGTATTGTTGAAACTAGCTTGAACATGAATAACTCCCTTTGGTATTTTACGAGCATGCTTACGCGAACCAATACGTCCATTTTTACGCGAACCCATTTTTGGTATAGGTTTTGCCATATTTTATTATCTTTTTATTATTTCATAAATATAAGTCCGAGATATATGGATATATCCATTTCATGTCAAAAGCGGATCCTTTACTATTTTCTAACTATATTTTCTAACTATAATTAATATTCTATTTTTCTATATTAATTGTATTCTATTTCTATTAATATTGAATATATAATATAGAATAGAAATTGAAAAATAGAATTCAAAATATTAAATATAAATAAAATAATATTTCTTATTAAATTAAATATAAATAATTTCTTATAATACTTATAATATAGAATATTAATATAGAATAGAATATTAATATAGAATATAAATTCTATTATTATATTCTATTTTTTATGAATTAATATTTATATTTTAATATAATATTTATTTTAATTTTTAAAATTTTTATAAATTAATTATATATTTATATTTTATTTAATATAAATTGAATATAAATTCAATATAGAATATATTTCATTTAATAAATTTATATATATAATAATTAATAAATTTATATATATAATAATTAATATAATATGTTTAATATTTAAATTAGATATTTAATAATATATAATTATATAATATATATAATAATGAAATATATAATAATTAATTAATATAATTAATTAATATAATAATAAAAATAATAATAAAAATAATACTAAAAATATATACAAAATAAATATATTATATATATTTTATTTGTATATATATTTATATATATATAATTTTATTTGTATAATATATTAATATATATAATATATATATATATATATAATTTTATTTGTATAATATATTAATATTTGTATAATATATTAATATATATAATATATATATATATAATCTTATTTGATTTAATATTGAAATTGAATTTAATATTAATAAAATTTTTTTGCTTTAATATCAATTTAATATTAATCAAATTAATAATATCAATTTAATATTAATAAAATTGATATAAATTGATTTGATTTGTGCATCCGTTCCTTTAGAATAGAAAGCCCTCTTTTTTTTGTGGAAATATTATCCTTGTCTTTGTTTATGTCTTGGATTGGAACAAATTACTATAATTCGCCCCCGCCTACGGATCAATCGACATTTTTCACAAATTTTACGAACAGAAGCCCTTATTTTCATATTTGTCATTCCTTAACTTAATCCCGAATCTATTTATTGGAAGAAAATATGGTTTCCTTAAATTTGGAACTTCTAATTGTACCCCCCCCCAAAAAAAAATAATGTTGAAGTTGAAAAACAGTCTAATTAAATGACTTATACTTCCATTTTGACTTTCCCGGTCGTATACATATAAAATAAGAGTACGTCGAATCCTTCGGAAACATAGCCTAGAATCATATTCTCATTATATAAAGGAACCTGGAACATACCCCTGGGAAGTGATTCAGTAATGAAACCCTCATAAATCCATTTTCTTTTTTCTTTTATTCCTATTCCAGTGAAACCCCCTTCACGCATTCACTAATGTATGAGGAGTGATATTAGAAACCCGTGTTTTCTCTCTTTTTTTTTCACAAAAATGGATAGAAGTTTCTCATATAATTCGGATATCAGAAAGATTACCATATATAACATAAAACTTCTCCGCCGATTCTTTCTAATCGAGCCTCTCGATCTGTTATTATACCTCTAGAAGTAGAAAGAATTACAATCCCCATCCCTCCTAAAATTCTAGGAATTCGTTGATAATTAGAATAGATTCGTAGACCAGTTGTACTGATCCGTTTTAAATTAAAAATCGTTTTATATGATCCTTTCCTATTTCTTCTATACCGTAGAGTTAAAACTAAAAAATATTTGCCGCTTTCCCTATGTTTTCTCACGTTTTCAATAAAACCCTCTCGTAAAAGTATTTTAACAATGTTTTCGGTGATGTTAGTAGATGGTATTTGAACCGTTCCTTTTCTATTCATGTCAACATTTCGTATAGAGGTTATTATGTCAGCGATGGTGTCCTTACCCATGATAAACGAAAATGATTGTTGCCCCTGACTTTCGATATAATCAACATGCTCTTTTTTCTATTTTTTATTCAATAAAATATCTAATATTGTATTGAATATATTGAATATAATAAATATATATATAATATTAGAATAGAATATTCTATATTCTATATAATAATAGAATAATAATCTATTCTAAAATGAAATATTAGAATTATAAAAATGAAATATATAATATCTCATATAGAATTCTATTTTCTATTTTATAGAAGAATTCTATTTCTATAAAATAGAATCATTTTTTTATTTTTATTCATAGAATTCTTAATTCTAATTTGGATTTTGAATATCAATATTGAATATCTTTCTATTTTTAAAATTAGAATGTTTAATATATTTCTATTTTTAATAATTAATTATAAATTATAATTAAAATTAAAAATATATAATGACTTTCATATCTAATTAAAAATAGAAAATAGATAATTAATATTTTATAATGAATATTTAATTTAATATATTTCATTATATATTAATATCTCATTATTTTATTAAATTATTAATATTATATTATAATATTTAATTTAAATAGAATTTTGAATATTTTTTTTTTAATTATTTTTTTATTCTTTTTCTTTTATTTATTTTATTATTTTCTATTTCTATCTATTATTATTATTATTTATTTTATTTTATTATTTATTTTATTTAGGTTTATTTAGGTTATTAAATATGAAATATTTTATATTATATATATAATTATATTATATATATATAATTTTATATATAATAATTATAATACATAATAATTACTACAAAAGGTATATATGTGAGACATAATCTATTAATTAATCTATTTCATTCACAAATAATATATCTATATTATGGTCTCGTCTTATAATACCTCGGGTGCTAATGAAACTATTTTAGTGAAATTTAACTGTCTCAATTCCCGGGCGATTGCGCCAAAAATTCGAGTTCCTTTTGGATTTCCTTCTTGATCAATGACAACCGCAGCATTATCATCATACTGTATTATCATACCGTTGCTACGTTTGAGTTCTTTACAAGTACGTACAATTACAGCTCTGATCACTTCTGATCTTTCTAAAGGCGTATTTGGTACTGCTTCCTTGATTACAGCAACAACAATGTCACCAATATAAGCATATCGTCGATTACTAGCTCCTATGATTCGAATACACATCAATTCGCGGGCTCCGCTGTTATCGGCTACATTCAAATGGGTTTGAGGTTGAATCATATCATTTTTTTTTATCTGTTCTTTCAGTCCAAAGGTTGAAGTAAAAAAAAATATTCTGTGTTCAAAAAAAAAAAAAGAAACCTACTGCAATTTTTTTTTGTTTTCATCCTAAAGACCTCTTTCCTTTGGTTCTAATTATTATCCCGAAATAATGAATTGAGTTCGTATAGGCATTTTGGATGCTGCTATTGAAATAGCCTTTCTGGCTATATTTTCTGCGATTCCGCCCATTTCATAAAGTATTCTACCTGGTTTAACGACAGCTATCCAATATTCGGGAGATCCTTTTCCCGAACCCATACGCGTTTCGGTAGGTCTTACTGTAACCGGTTTGTCTGGAAATATGCGTACCCATATTTGTCCACCCCGGCGGACATTTCGTGACATTGCCCGCCGCCCTGCTTCTATTTGTCTAGATGTGATCCAAGCGGGCTCAAGTGCCTGAAGA